CGGAAGATGTTGATCGTAAATAATAGGATTGTTTACGAAGAAAAACGAATACAAATTCATATTCAGATACATAAGAATTATACAGGATCCGGAATAGTCTTTTATTTTCTTTTGAAAAAACGGAAATAGATTTAGTCGGAGTAATAAAATTATTCCAATTATGAAATTCATGGAGAAAGAATCGCAAAAAATGCAAAGAGGGAACATCTTGGATCCAGCATTGAAGGATTTTCACTAAGATTTCTAGATGAATAGGATATGGTATTAGTATATCTAAGACATAATTTAAATGCGACAATTTGTCCTCTAGAAAGGGAAATATTGAATGAATAGATCGTAAATTCTGAGATTTGGGTATTTCTTCGGAGGAAGGTACTAATCGAAGCGAGAATGGAATTTCCACAATGACTGCAAAACCTTCTGATACCATTTTAGAATAAAAATTAGAATAAAAAGAATTGTTGTGCCCAACGAATCGATTTTGGTTAAAGTCATTCATTGAATAAATCAATGAATTCTGTTGATACATTCGAGTAATTAAACGTTTCACAAGTACGGAACTGGATTTATTGTCATAACCTAAACCCACAATTTCCATGGGTTCGTAAAAAATCGAACTATTTAACCCATGATCATGAGCAAGTGTGTAAATATACTCTTGAAATATAAGCGGATATAGGAAGTTTTGTTGCCGAGATCCATCTTTTTCTAAATATCCTTGTAATTGTAATTCTTCCATTTCAATTTCTCTATTTAAAACGGAGACAGGGGGGCGTGTCTTGGGTTATCAAATGATACATAGTGCAATATAATATGGTCAGAACGGGGTATAGATTATGTATATACTATAATAGATAGTATACTATCTACTCAGTATAAATCAAAAGATATACCCCGAGACGGGGAGTCCAATCAACAGATCTCTTTCCTATCTTTTTATCTCCAATTGGAATTGGTTTATGTTTATTATAATAAAAAGAGGGTCCAAGATCCTTTATTTTTGCAACCCGGTCGCTCTTTTGATTTTGGAATAAATTAGATTCTCTTTATCAGTATACTCTTTCTTCTACACATCTGTCTCCAATTCATAATGGAGAATAGTTAGGATTCAAAAAAAAAAAAGAATCAATGGTCCACTCATAGGAGAACTCTTTCCCGCATCAGGCACTAATCTATTTTAACGTCTAATTAGATTGGGTAATCATTCAAATTAAGAACATAAGCTCGTTGCTTTTTGTTTTACCAGAATTGGAGCCATAGGACTCTATCCATTTATTCATTAGACCAAATTGTAAATGTGAATTTATTTTTTGTCCCTTTCAAAAAATCAACACAATATTTTGTAACGATCTAGTAAGGATAAATTTAAAGTTCTATTTGAATAAAAAAAAAATAGATTAATAAATCAATTTATATCTTATTACGACATGCTGTTTTTTCCTTCATTACCTTTCAGGATCAGTCGTGGTCTTATAGACTCTACCAATAGTCTGGACGAATTCGTTGCTTCATCCAAATGTGTAAAAGATCATAGTCGCACTTAAAAGCCGAGTACTCTACCATTGAGTTAGCAACCCGGAAAATAAAAAATATATCAAAATATATATATTAGTGTTAGTGTAGATACGATCGAAATGCAAAAATTTAATTGGATTGTACTGCGGAGGACTCCGTCAAAATCAAAACATTGAACTAGCAACAAATCTAAATGTAAAAGAAAGATTTGTTGATCAATTTGTAATTGTAATAAACATAAAAATATAAAAATGAGCGGATCGGATTAAAAAACAATAGATTCCCAATCCGATAGAGATTTTCAAATTGACACCCATTTTTCTCTTGATCCGTTGTGTATGTTTTTTTGTTGTTAAGAAAATACGTCTTGTATTACAATAAATCCAGCAAAACCCTCCCTCATTTGATTTAAGTAAAGGAAAGAACCAATATGGGGTAGGGATAAACGGATTTATTTATCTACGATCGAATTATATTGGTTCAATACAACATTGTCAATATGAATGGAATACTGAGAAAATCCATTGTTTTTTTTTTCTAAAAAAAAGCCTTGCGTTGGATTGGCATAAGAGAAATAAGAAATTTGAATGGAAAAATAAGGAAGGGATAGAGAAAAAATCTCGAGCTCATTCAATCAATAGAGATATCATAAGAAAAATGTATCCCGCCTTTGTCGGTAAATTCCGGGGAAATAATTACACAAAGATAGAGGCTAGTTACCCTCTATCTTTTTTTTTTTTACTTTATTTTTAATTTTTATTGAAATTTGAAAATTTTTAATGAAAATAAAGTAATTAACTCGAAGTTCCTTCTTTAAAGAATTCTGCCTTCCTTAAAATATCATGAACAGTTACTGTAGGTTGAGCGCCCTTTTCAAGGAAATATAGAATAACAGGAACGTTTAAATAAGTTTGATTCTTTATCGGATCGTAAAAACCCACTTTTCGAAGATCTCTTCCGTCTCTTCGGGATCGAACATCAATTGCAACGATTCGATAGATGGCTCATCGGGATAGATGTAGATAAACAATTCACCCCCCCTAGAAACGTATAGGAGGTTTTCTCCTCATACGGCTCGAGAAAAATGATTCTAATTTCTGTATATTTAAGTATATAATTGGCCCATGGATCTATAAAATCATAAATTAGAATATGATTTAAGTGGTTTTTTCTTATTCCTTACAGAAAAAGTAAATCTCAGTCGTACTCATAACTCAAGTTGAGTAATTCTGAAAGAGTTCGAGGGGAACTCCTTAGACATTTATTGAGCTGTCTCTAACCTCCTTTGTTTATCTCGTCTCGAATCTTTTTTGATTCTTCATTCTGATTCTGATACAATTGTTGAGACAATTGAAAATAGTGTTTCCTTGTTTTAGAATCCTTTATCTTTGCTTTGTGAAATCATTGGGTTTAGACATTACTTCGGTGATCCTTATTCCTTTCAAAACGGCAGCAACATACCTTTTGCGTTTTTTTACTTGTTTTAATTTGACCCTTTTGATTTCTATATTGAGGATATACTTACAAAGTTGGTCCAACTTATTAATTGTCACTAACCCTAGATTCTTCCCCCCGATAAATGAATCAATACTTTTACTTTTTCTGCTCGAGCTTCATCATGTACTATTTAAATTAGTACCTAACACAAATTAGGTTCCTAGTGGAATAGAACAAACTATGTCGAGCTGAGAGCATCTTCATTCTTATAGAAAATGGTGGATGTCAGAATCCACAGCCGATCATGTCCTTCAAGTCGCACGTTGCTTTCTACCACATCGTTTCAAACGAAGTTTTACCATAACATTTCTCTAATTTCATTTCGAACCAATATAATATGAAATTGATTCAATATAGAATGATGAATAGTCATTGGGTCGAACGGTATATACCGGTACATAATACTATACTATACTATAATAGTATTATTACTATATAGTCCATATTTTCTATCTATCTATGGATAGATAAGTATTTTCTGGAGAGGGCTCAGAAACAATTTTGGAAACCCATATCATATACATATAAATTAATAAAAAAAAAAGACGAATAAACGAGTTTGCTTAAGACTTATTTATATCTTTAATAGATTGTTCGGGACGACCAATCATGAATCATGAAATGATGGAGCCCATCTTTCTCGACCAAATAAGCTATAAACCTCAAAAGAAAAAGAAGGACCTTTAAGGTATTTAAGGTATTCCAAATCCCGGAACAAAATCATTTTAACTAAATAAGCTATTCCAATGACCCGGAAAGGTCGGAAGTTTCTCGACAATATCGATTTATCACACTTCTTTCGAGTACCAAAGATTCATATCATGAAAAATTCCGTAAAAATAGTTTAAAGAATCTCCGACTTCGGGTTATAGCCGGAAAACATATTTTCGTTCATGACTGAATTTGATCTCTAATTCAATCAACAAGTCGACGCACTCACAATGAATAACTCCAAATTTTTAGCAGATATCTCATTCACTAAAGAGGTACAAATTTTCATCATGTTCAATTGAATTATAAATTGTTTAATTTAAAACATAGATAGATTGGGAATAAAGTTTATTGGCTTTCATGGGCATGGAATAGAAAAGGTATCGTGTAAGGTAAGATTAAGGTCGTTATTCTTTCATCTGAAAAGAGAAAATCATACTCCTCTTATTCTTATTTTTTCGTATCTATCATATACAATATTTTTCCCGTAAGTAATCCATAAGTAATTATGGATATTTAAGGAATTTTTGATTCTTTTTCACTTAACCGAATGATTGTTACTAAAATAGGACAATAACAATACATAATATATAGACTTGTTCGTTCATTTATTCATTTATATTTATAAAGATTTTCTTTAACAATTTTATGTTTACTGTCGGATACAATGTGATTCCATTTGTCGTTTCTGATTGAAACGATCTGGGACGGAAGGATTCGAACCTCCGAGTAACGGGACCAAAACCCGTTGCCTTACCGCTTGGCCACGCCCCATTTAGATTTCTATTCGACACTCATAAAGACTATTATTAGTTTTGGTTATTCGTCAATTCCAGCCCAACCCAAATAAGATACATACGCGAAATCTTGTTGCTAGGATTCGACATGACACATGTCGATATAGAATAATCAAAAATTTATTGATCATTACATAAAATTAAATTAAAATATTGTATGAAAGTAGAATTCCTTGTATTCTCGTTTAAAAATAGAAAAAGGGGATTTTTTTGACCTGCCCTTTTTATTTTTATCTTATATTTATTATATATATATATTTTTTACCTTATATTATATAAAGTAACTCAATCAAAATCAAATTATCTAATCTACAAGAACCAAATTTTTTTTATGCTTAATATCTTTAGTTTAATCTGTATCTGTCTTAATTACGCCCTTTATTCAAGTAGTTTTTTCTTCGCCAAATTGCCCGAGGCTTATGCCTTTTTCAATCCAATCGTAGACGTTATGCCCATCATACCTTTATTCTTTTTTCTCTTAGCCTTTGTTTGGCAAGCCGCTGTAAGTTTTCGCTGAAATCTTTAATACTTTCCTAAATTCATGATTTTTTTGATCAAAAAAATTAATAAGATTGGATAGTCTTACATTATGAACCCTCGATTCAAAAAATAGAAATTTTTGATATTGAATAACCATAGTAATTAATTTGAATCCATTTATTTCCTTGTTCTGACTCTGACCTTCCAGTGAACAAAGACTTTATTAGGTCTTCCACAATACCTAATTGTAATTGTGGGGGTAACAAGAAAATTTTTCTAACGAAGGACTCAGAATCTTATTACAAATAAATTAGTGAAAATTTTTTTTTATTGTGATTGTGAGGTGTCATGTTAAAATAGCATATGTGGTCCAAAAAAATTAGGTAATCCATTCCCATAAAAAAAAATCTTGGAGATTGTGTAATGCTTACTCTCAAACTCTTCGTTTATACAGTAGTGATATTCTTTGTTTCTCTCTTCATTTTCGGATTCTTATCTAATGATCCAGGGCGCAATCCTGGACGTGAGGAATAACCATAAGATCTTTTTCGTTTTTCCTTTCTTTTTTCTTATTTTTTTGATGATAAAATCTAAGGGATTGATTGATATTTTTTCGAATTTGAAAGTTTCAAGTGATTAGATAGAGCGGAGAGAGAGGGATTCGAACCCTCGGTACAAATAATTCGTACAACGGATTAGCAATCCGACGCTTTAGTCCACTCAGCCATCTCTCCAAATTACAATTTGAAAAATTTTTTATGTGATGTGACACGTGAAGTTGAAGTAAAGATTGATCAAAAAAACCCCAGTTTTCTTTCCTTATTAGAAGGATAGAAAAATAACATATAACCAATATAAAAATATAAAAAAAAGAGAATTAATTATATAAATTATATATTATATAAATTCTATAATATAATTATATATATAAATATATATTAAGATTAAGATATCTACAAATTTGATCCGCAATTCAATTTATATAATGATTCGAAAGAGATATCACCAATAGAAAAAATGCCTTATTGATTTTGTACAAAAGATTTATTCCCCCGGCCAAATTTAAGTACTGGAGTACTGGCCGGGCCATTACTTATTTTTAGTTTCAATGAATCAATCATTCATGGATCAACCAATTCAATTATGATTTGATATCAAATCATAAATACTTGTTATTAAAGAAGCAACAAGGGCAATTTCCATCCCCATTCCTATGATGGAAGTTTCATCATTTCTTATTATTAATAAGAAATATTTTCTATTTTCATTTTCTTCTTAATGTTCTTTTTTTTTTATTCTTTTATAAATAAAAATTTACTTACTGGAAAAAGTGGACTAAAAAAACACATACACATACATATATTAAATAAAAAATAACCTCAACTATATAAACATACATATTTTTCATATTGATTATTTATAATTAATTATAAATAGATCATTTACTTGTTCAATTAAAAGAACAAGCTTTATTTGAACACTTGAGATCAATTGACCTAAATTCATAAGATCTGACAGTTTAAAGGAAAGTCGAAAAGAACTGTGTATACAGAATTGATCATTTGGATGATCCGGCTTCAATGACTCCTTCGGACCGGGACTCTCAGTAATGACTTCCCAGCAAACGAAAAGTATAATTATAACTTTTTATCTTATTTAAATAAGATAAGCTTTTTGCTATTCGCCTATTTTCAAGTTTCCGGGGGGCAAAATACACGTAAACACTATCATTTTCATGATTCTGATGCTATCTTGATTGTATCTCATCTCTTTGTTTGACAAATGTTCCTCCATTTATATACAATATATAAATTGTAGCGGGTATAGTTTAGTGGTAAAAGTGTGATTCGTTCTATTAACAACTTAAATAGTTAAGGGGTCTTTCGGTTTTTTCATATTCCGAATCAAAACTTTATTTCTTAAAAAGGTTTAATCCTTTACCTCTCAATGGCATATTTGAGGAAGAATATACATTCTCACGATTTGTATCCAAAGGTCAATTATAAATTGAATAAAGATCAAATTGGATTATGGAATCGTGAAGCATAATTTTTTTGCATTGGATCAACTCTTCCAATTGAATGAGTATGAGTCAAGGATACATGGATAAAGATACAAAAGTTTATTTCCAATCGTAACTAGATCTTCAATTTTTGTGTTGTAAAAGGGAGATTGAAGCTTTTAGCTAGAAAACGGTGGTTTTGGTTTACTAGAACCATCGGCATATTGTTTCCGCTCGGTGGAAACCAAATTCTTTTCCTCAGGATCCTGTGAGTAGAAATAGGGAACGAAGAAACTAGACAGAGTTGATATAATTCTCCTCCTCTAGAGGGATCATCTAGAAAGCGAGTAGATTTGAATGAATTCAGATAAAAAAGCTGACATAGATGTTATGGATGTCATTTTATTTCTGGGAATACATCGATCTTCCATAAAGGAGCCGAATGAAAGAAAAATTTCATGTTCGGTTTTGAATTAGAGACGTTAAAAATGATCAACC